CAGAGGAACGATCTATTTTATTTGATTGATGGATCCAATATTATAATGAATTAAAAAAGAGAGTTAATGAATTAAAAAAGAGAGTGTTCTTATTCGAACCGCCTTGTGATCTTCAACCAATTATGTGCTTCAATATAATTACCTGGAGTAAGCGCTATAGCTTGTTTCCAATATTCAGCAGCTTGATCGGACCAAGCCTCCGCAATTTCAGAATCTCCCTGTCGAATGGCCTGTTCTCCCCGGCCGGAATAGGTGGGTCAATTCCTTCCCTTAGAACCGTACTTGAGAGTTTCCTACCTCATACGGCTCAGCAATCAATTCTTTTGGTGTCCCATCTTAATCTACCATATCTAACTGAATAAGATTTCTCGTAAATCTATCCCATTTTTTTTTTCTCGGGTTAACCAGAAGAGGTTAATTACATGAGTTTCAAACTCTAATTTTGATCAATAATCAGTTTTCTCTTTTCTCCCACCTTCAGAAGAACATAGGTATCTACCCCTATCGTTAGAATTTTCTGAAAGGTAACTATCTCGGTTTCATATAGAAATTTATATAGAATCTTTGAAAAGGACTTTCCTCCAGAAGAAAGAAAGGACTTACTATCTTTGGGATCTGATGCTACACCGCTGCTCAATACCTTAGTAGATCGACTCTATTACATAAGTTGATTCCTAACTTTTATCTCATATCATGACATAAGTAAGCAGTTCTTATTGTATCGGCTCCCAAACCTCGCTAATTGATCTTTACGGTGCTTCCTCCATCAATTAGATCCTTTATCCATAGAATCTAGTATATAGGCCATACCTATTTCTTCATATTTCGGCTCGTATGAAGTCTCTTTCTTTGCTACAGCTGATAAAAATCGTTGCTTTGGACGATGCATATGTAGAAAGCCTATTTTGTTTCTAGTATTTACTAGAAGATTTGATCTTTCTTTCCTTCTTTCTATAGTGGAGATAGTCGCACGTAATGACAGATCACAGCCATATTATTAAAAGCTTGTGGTAAGAATGGGTTTCGTTCGAGTGCCCGGAAATAATATTCCAAAGCCTTCGTATGTTCTCCGTTGCTTGTGTGGATAAGGCCTATGTTATAGAGTATATAACTTCGATCATAGGGATCAATTTCTGGTCGCGTAGCTTCATAATAATTTTGTAAAGCTTCCGCATAATTTCCTTCGGATTGAGCCGACATCCGTTACGGTCGTTCATTCTATTCAAAGAATCTCCGTTCCAGAACCGTACGTGAGATTTTCATCTCATACGGCTCCTCCCTTCTGTGCATAGTAATAAGGGAAATAATCCATGGAATCAAAAAAGATTGAAATATTTTTATTATGAACTGACAGGGGCTGGTGTTTTTACAAGAAATCTCTAGCCATCCTTCCTGCAAGAGGTCTGTCTTTTCTTAACACCAAGCGTGTTGGTGCTAGATAGAAATGGTAACTCCAACAATTTCTTTGTCCTCAACGCCCTCTATTTCCAGGAATTAGTCACTTCAACGATCTTCGATGGTTATACGGGTATCCAAAGTACGAACGAGATGGATGTTTGTTGTCCCAACCATTCTTGTTAGTCCCGATCCCGATAAGGAAAAGGAGTAATTTATAACAAAGTTTTCGTGTTGTTGATTCCTAGGTGTAGTGCTTCTTCCCCTATGCGGCCTATTGGTACTAGTGAAGTAGTATTGACCTGCAATACAGAACCTATAGGTTAACCTTTCGCTCAATACTAGAATCGACAATTGAAGCATCTGAGGCTGCATCAATCGGGGATACACGACAGAAGGAATTGTTCTATCTCCAAACTAACTTCACCTTCATCAAGCGTAGGTTTATTTCAAGAATCTTTTTTCTTTGTATCCCGAATCATGTCTCTTTCTCATAAGACTGAGGGCGGTAAATAAATAAAAAAAAAAAAGAATCAAATCGCACCATCTCTGTAATAGGTAAATGCCTCCTTTTCTCCTGAAGTTGTCGGAATTATTCGTAATAAGATATTGGCTACAATTGAAGAGGTCTTATCAATAAAATTTCCATTTATCCGAGATCTAGGCATAGTTAACAGTCCATTCGATAATTCTTCTCATTCCCCCTCGAGGGAAAATGATCCCACAAACAAAGGAATCGTACAGTACGAAATCACATAAAAACAAACAGACTCATTCTAAAAAAAAAGGATGTGGACCTTCCACTCAAATTGTCCCTTTTGGACAGGGATAGATAGGAAATATTTGAATCCGATTGGATTTCATTCAAATTGAGTAGTATACCAATTATTACTATTTTATCTAAGTTGAGGAATCAAGGAATTTTTCCTACGGATTCTGAGAACTCGAGAAGTTTTTTTTTATCCCTCGAGCCTACGGAAGATCTTTCTTTGACGAAAAGTTTTCTATTTAGAATTTAATTGATCGGTCGTACCTGTATTGCAATAATATGAATGACTCGCTATTCACTCGGTTTCTGGGTCATAATCATAAGATTATGTAGGAG